TTTATGTTTATGTGAAAAAAAATAATAACGGCGTTAAATAAAAAAATAAAGTTTATTTTTATTTAATAATAAATTTTAGTATTTATTATATATTAAATAATTTATTAATTATGTATATATATATATATATTATATTAATTATTAAATAATTTATTATATAATAAATATTTATATAAATAAAATAATTTACTCTAAATATTAATAATTTAACCTGAATAAATTAATTTAATTCACATATATATATATATAAATATTTTAATATATTAATCTATTATTTGATGAGGTATATTATTTTTATAAATAGGCATTATTTAATAATGGAAATAATAGTTTATTTATGGGTTATTTTATTTAATATAAATGTATACATAATATTATTTTTAAATTTTTAATAATATCTATATATATAATAAATATTTATTAATTGTATAAATAACAGAAATTCGAATATGATTTATAATAAATTTTTATTATTGGTAAGCATTTTTATAAATTCACTTAAAAAAGAAGAAATTATTAATTATTTAATAGAAATAGTAAATTATTAAACATATATAAATTATTTATTAATAATTAAATAATTAATAAATTATTTATAAATTATGTATATATATATATATATATTATATTAATTATTAAATAATTTATTATATAACATAAATAATTATACTAAATATAATTATTTATGTTAAAAAAAAAAAAAAAAAAATTATATATATTTAACTAAATTAAAATAAATTATAAATAAAATTTAAGTCCATTTGGTTTAAAAATTTTAATAAATAAGGGGAAAAAACTTGGAATTTTCGCAATACTTGAAATAGTTATTTAATAAAAAATAAATTTTACTTTTTATTAAATTTAATTATTTAATTTAATAATAATTTAATTAAAATATTATGGTCCATTTTATTATTTTAATTATATAAATGTTTTATTTTAGCATAAAAATTTGTTTATAATTTATTTTACATGTAAATTTTAGTATGAGTTATAAGTTATTTAAATAATAATTTATTTATTTTTATTCGCAGTGATTAATATTAATTATTAAAGAAATTTAGAATTAGTAATATTATTTAATATTAGCAAAATTTGTGCCAGCTGCTGCGGTTAGACAAAAAATATAAATGAATTAGGTTAGATTATAATTAAATTGTTTAATTTATAAAAAAATTAAATTTATTAGGTGAAATTTTAAATTTAATAAATTATAAAATTAAGTTATTGAAATTATGAAATTTTAATAGTAAACTAGGATTAGATACCCTATTATTTAAAATGTAAAATAATAATCTAGAATAGTATTAGTTATGTTCTTGAAATTTAAAAAATTTGGCGGTATTTTAGTCTATTCAGAGGAACCTGTTTTATAATTGATAATCCACGTTGGACCTTACTTAGTTTTGTTTAGTTTGTATATCGCCGTCGTCAGAATGTCTTAAAAAAGAAATAATTTTCTAAAATTTTTAATTTAAATTATGTCAGGTCAAGGTGCAGCTTATGATTAAGTAAAAATGGGTTACAATAAATTTATTTTTGGATAAAAAGTTGAAATATTTTTTTGAAATTGGATTTGATAGTAAAATAAAAAAGAAAAATTATTTGATTTTTAGCTCTAAAATATGCACATATCGCCCGTCGCTCTCGTTATTAAGATGAGATAAGTCGTAACATAGTAGGTGTACCGGAAGGTGTACCTAGAAAGACAATTTAAAGCTTAAATAGTAAAGTTTTTCATTTACATTGAAAAGAAATTCGTGCAATTCGATTTAAATTGATAAATAAATTTTATTAATTTTTTATTTAGTTGTTTTGTTAATAAAAATAATTTTATAGTGTTAGTTTTTGTAGTTTTTAATGAAAAAATAATTTTAATTATAGTGTATTAGTATTGTGAAAGAAGAATGAAATAAATTGAAAATTAATTAATTTAAAAGAAAATTTGATTTATTGTACCTTGTGTATCAGGGTTTATTAATTAAAAAATATAAACATATATTTTTCTCGAATTTAAGAGATCTAATTAATTATGTTAGTTATTGTGGCATAAGTATTAATAATAATTAGTTAGAAATGAAACGTTATTCGTTCTTAAATATATCTAGTTTTTTAAGAAATAAATTTAATTTATATATTTTTATAGTAATAATTTAATTTATTAAATTATTATTTAATAATATAAATATCTTAAGGGATAAGCTTTAAGATAAATTTTTATAAAATTATTTAATATAAAATAATTGTAGGTTTAGAAATAGCCATTATTAGTAAGTATGTTATAATATATTTTTTGTAAATATTATTTATTAAATTTTTAAATTTTTATTAAAATATTAATTTTAATTAAATAAATTAAGAATTTATGATAAAATTAGTATATTTAAATTTATAAATAAATATGAATGATAGGTTTTAAAAAGGAACTCGGCAAATTAAATATTCGCCTGTTTATCAAAAACATGTCTTTTTGAATTTATTTAAAGTCTAACCTGCCCACTGAAATTTTTTAAAGGGCCGCGGTATCTTGACCGTGCAAAGGTAGCATAATCATTAGTTTTTTAATTGAAAGCTTGTATGAATGGTTGGACGAAATATTGACTGTCTTTATAAAATTTATAATAGAATTTAACTTTTTTGTTAAAAGGCAAAAATTTATTTAAAGGACGAGAAGACCCCATAGAGCTTTATAATTTTATAGTATAATTTATAAAGAATTATTTAAATTTTATTAAAAAAATTATTTTGTTGGGGTGACAGTAAAATTTATTGAACTTTTATTATTATATTACATTGATTTATGATTTATTGATCCAATTTTATTGATTAAAAGATTAAGTTACCTTGGGGATAACAGCGTAATTTTTTTAAAGAGTTCATATCGATAAAAAAGATTGCGACCTCGATGTTGGATTAAGAGTAATTTTAGGTGCAGAAGTTTAAAGTATTGGGTCTGTTCGACCCTTAAATTCTTACATGATCTGAGTTCAAACCGGCGTAAGCCAGGTTGGTTTCTATCCTTAAAAAATTAAAATGTTTTAGTACGAAAGGACCAAGCATTTAATATAAAAATATTTTAATAATTATTGAATATAATTAATTATATTATTTTGGCAGATTAGTGCAATAAATTTAGAATTTATGTATGTAAATTATTTACAAATAATACTTGATGTGACAAGAGTTATTATTATCGTTAATTGGAATAATTTTGTTGTTGATTTGTGTAATAGTTGGTGTAGCTTTTTTAACTTTATTAGAACGGAAAGTTTTAGGATATATTCAACTTCGTAAAGGGCCTAATAAAGTTGGATTAATAGGTATTCCTCAACCTTTTTGTGATGCGATTAAATTATTTACTAAAGAACAAACTTATCCTTTAATATCTAATTATTTGCCTTATTATTTTAGACCTATTTTTTCATTATTTTTGGCTTTATTAATTTGAATGTGTATTCCTTATTATACAAATTTATTTACATTTAATTTAGGAATTTTATTTTTTTTGTGTTGTACAAGACTGGGGGTTTATACAGTAATAATTGCGGGTTGATCTTCTAATTCTAATTATGCTTTATTGGGGGGGTTACGAGCGGTTGCTCAAACTATTTCTTATGAGGTTAGAATGGCTTTAATTTTATTATGTTTTGTTTTTTTAGTGGGGGGGTATAATTTAATAAATTTTATAGTTTATCAAAATATTTGATTTATTTTAATTATATTTCCTTTATCTTTAGTGTGAGGGGCCTCTATATTAGCAGAAACTAACCGAACTCCTTTTGATTTTGCAGAAGGGGAATCTGAGTTAGTTTCTGGATTTAATGTAGAATATAGAAGAGGAGGATTTGCTTTAATTTTTTTGGCTGAGTATGCAAGAATTTTATTTATAAGAATATTATTTGTTGTAATTTTTTTAGGGGGGGATATTTATTCAGTTTTTTTTTATGTTAAATTAGTTTTGGTTTCTTTTTTATTTATTTGAGTTCGTGGGACTTTACCTCGATTTCGTTATGATAAATTAATATATTTAGCTTGAAAAAGTTTTTTACCTTTTTCATTAAATTATTTGATGTTTTTTGTGGGGTTAAAAATTTTTATATTAATTATATTTTAAATCATTAAATTTAGTAAAGTTAATAGAAACTTAAATTTCTATCTTATGTTTTCAAAACATACGCTTATTTCAAGCTCATTAACTAATTAATTAATTTATCTCATCAAATAGTAGTTAAAGGATTAGTTAAATAATAGGAAAAATAAAGAACTGTTAAGATTTGTCCAATTAAAACATAAGGGTCTTCAACAGGACGGGCTCCAATTCATGTTAAAAGAATTACGATAGAAAGTATTAATCAAAATAAAAATTGGTTTAAGGGGTAAAATTGTAGGCCCTGAAATTTTCTAGTATGTGTAAAGGGAAGAATAAATAGGATAGCAATTGAAGCAATTAAAGCAATTACTCCTCCTAATTTATTAGGAATAGATCGAAGAATAGCATAAGCAAAAAGAAAATATCATTCAGGTTGAATATGAATGGGGGTAACTAAAGGGTTTGCAGGAATAAAATTATCTGGGTCCCCTAGTATGTAGGGGCTTGTAAGAGTTAATAAAATTAATAATGTAAATATAACTATAAATCCGAAAATATCCTTAAAAGAAAAGTAAGGATGAAAGGGAATTTTATCAAGGTTACTATTGATTCCTAAAGGATTATTGGATCCTGTTTGATGTAAAAATAGTAAATGAATTATTGTTATTGCTGCTACAATGAAAGGAAGGACAAAATGTAATGTAAAAAATCGTGTTAATGTAGCATTGTCAATAGCAAATCCCCCTCAAATTCATTGAACTAAGTCAGTACCTAGGTAAGGAATAGCTGATAATAAATTAGTAATTACTGTAGCACCTCAGAAGGATATTTGCCCTCATGGTAAAACATATCCTATAAATGCTGTTGCTATTACTGCAAATAAAATAAGTACACCAATTGATCAAGTTATGTGATATAAATAAGAATTGTAATAAATTCCTCGACCAATATGAAGATAAATGCAAATAAAAAAAAATGATGCTCCATTTGCATGTAAGGTTCGTAGTAATCATCCATAATTTACATCTCGACAAATATGAGCCACACTATTAAAAGCAAGGTCAATATTAGCAGTATAATGTATTGCTAGAAAAAGTCCTGTTAGAATTTGAATAATTAAGCATAATCCTAATAATGAACCAAAATTTCATCAGGCTGAAATATTAGAAGGGGCGGGAAGGTCAACTAATGCATTATTAGCAATTTTAAATAAAGGGTGCGAAAGTCGTATTGGTTTATTCATTAGTTAATTTGTCGTAAAGGCCCATAAAAATTGTTTGTAATTTTTACAATAATAATTAAAGTTAAAAATAAGTAATTAATTAATAAAATAGTTAATATATTAGTAGGGAAATTATATAATTTATTTAAGTTTAATCTATTTTCTTTAATAAAGTTTATTTCATTTATAATTGATGTTATTTCAGAATTTATTAAAAATGAATTTAAAGTTGAAGAATCATTTAATAATAAAATTAAAATACTTGATAAAATTAAAATAAAAGAAGTTATTAGTAAATTTTTTATTGAAAAGTTAAATATTTCATTAGAAGCTAGGGAAGTTATATAAATAAATAATACAAGCATTCCTCCAACGAAAATTAAAAATAAAATATAAGCAAATCAAAAAGTTTTTATTAATAGTCCAGAAATTAAACAAATTAAAAAGGTTTGAGTTAATAAAATAAACCCTATAGAGAGGGGGTGTTTTATTTGAGTAAAAAGGTAGCTAATAATTAAGGTGATTATAATAAGTATAAATTGTATAATTTCAAGAAGTAGTTTAATTAAAATATTAATTTTGGAGATTAATGATAAAAAGATTTTTTTTTCTTGATATTTTAAAAGAAATATTCTTATTTTTGATTTACAAGACCAATGTTTTTATTAAACTATTAAAACTAATGTTAATATTTATTTATTGAGGGTTTCCTTGTTTTATATTTTTATCAGGGGTTATAGTATTTGTTTTAAATTGTAAACATTTATTAGTTATATTGTTAAGTTTGGAGGCTATAGTTTTGAGATTATTTACTATTATAGTAATTTATTTAAGTTTATTTAATTATGAAATATTTTTTAGAATATTATATTTAGCTTTTTGTGTTTGTGAAGGGGCTTTAGGCCTTTCTATTTTAGTTTCTATGATTCGTACTCACGGTAATGATTATTTTAATTCTTTTAATGTTTTGCAATGTTAAAAATTTTATTATTAATAGTATTTATGATTCCTTTATGTTTTTTAAAAAATTTATATTGAATGGTACAAAATTTATTATTTTTGATTAGTTTTATTTTTATTGTAATAAATTTTTATAATAATAATTGGGGAAGCATTAGTTATTTTTTAGGGTGTGATATTTTATCTTATGGGTTAATTTTGTTGAGAATTTGGGTTTGTGGGTTGATGTTAATGGCGAGTGAAAGAATTTATCGAAGTAAAAATTATTGAAATTTTTTCTTGTTTATTGTTATAATTTTATTGATTTTTCTTTATTTAACTTTTTCTTCAATAAATTTGTTTTTATTTTATTTATTTTTTGAAAGAAGTTTAATTCCAACTTTATTTTTAATTATGGGGTGAGGATATCAACCGGAACGGTTACAAGCGGGGATTTATTTATTATTTTATACTTTGTTTGCTTCTTTGCCCCTATTAGTAGGGGTTTTTTATGTTTATAATAAGGTTATACATCTTGAATTTATATTATTGTCTATTGATAAATTTAGTATTTTTTTATATTTATCATTAATTTTTGCTTTTTTAGTTAAAATACCTATATTTTTAGTTCATTTATGATTGCCTAAGGCACATGTTGAAGCCCCTGTTTCAGGGTCTATAATTTTGGCGGGAGTGTTATTAAAGTTAGGGGGGTATGGTATTTTACGTGTTATTCCTTTAATTCAAAGAATTAATAATATCTTTAGATGATATTGAATTAGAATTAGATTAGTAGGAGGAGTATTAGTGAGATTTATATGTTTACGACAAACTGATTTAAAGTCATTAATTGCTTATTCTTCAGTGGCTCATATAAGAATTGCTTTAAGAGGGCTACTAACAATAACAAGATGAGGGATATCGGGGGCGTATACTTTAATAATTGCTCATGGTCTTTGTTCGTCTGGAATATTTTGTTTAGCTAATATTAGTTATGAACGTGTTGGTAGTCGAAGATTATTTATTAATAAGGGAATATTAAATTTTATACCGAGTATAGCTTTATGGTGATTTTTATTAAGTTCCTGTAATATGGCTGCCCCTCCTTCTTTAAACTTATTAGGAGAAATTAGTCTTTTAAATAGAATTGTAGAATGATCTTGAGTAAGAATATTTATATTGGCCCTATTATCTTTTTTTAGAGCGGCGTATACTTTATATTTATATTCTTATAGTCAACATGGAAAATTATATTCAGGAAGTTATTCTTTTATGGGAGGTCAAGTTCGGGAGTATTTGTTGTTATTATTACATTGATTACCTTTGAATTTATTAATTTTAAAAAGAGATGTTTGCATATTATGGTTGTAATTTAAATAGTTTAAAAAAAATATTGATTTGTGGTGTCAGTGATATGAATTAATTCATTTTAAATTGTGCGTGTTATCTCAATTTGTTTTATTAGTTTTTTATGTTTAATTTTAGTAAGATGTTCTTTTTTTATTATAGGGAGAATTTTTTTGTTGAGGGATTGTGTTGTTTTTATTGAATGAGAAGTTTTATCTTTAAATAGAGCTTCAATTGTTATAACTTTGTTGTTAGATTGAATTAGTTTAATATTTATATCTTTTGTATTATTTATTTCTTCAATAGTAATTTATTATAGAAAAGAATATATACAAGAAGATTATAATATTAATCGATTTATTTTGTTAGTTTTGATATTTGTTTTATCTATAATATTATTAATTATTAGTCCAAATTTAATTAGAATTTTGTTGGGGTGAGATGGGTTAGGCTTAGTTTCTTATTGTTTAGTAATTTATTTTCAAAATGTAAAGTCTTTTAATGCAGGGGTGTTAACAGCACTTTCTAATCGAATTGGAGATGTTGCTTTACTGTTAGCTATTGCTTGAATAATAAATTATGGTTCCTGAAATTATGTGTTTTATTTAGATATTATAAAGAATGATTTTGAAATGATGTTAATTGGGGGTTTAGTTGTTTTAGCCGCGATAACTAAAAGAGCTCAAATTCCCTTTTCTTCTTGATTACCTGCAGCGATAGCAGCACCAACCCCGGTTTCAGCTTTAGTTCATTCTTCAACACTTGTAACGGCTGGTATTTATTTATTAATTCGATTTAATGTTTTATTAGAAAATACTTGTTTAGGGCAATTTATATTATTAATTTCTGGATTAACTATATTTATGGCTGGGTTGGGGGCTAATTTTGAATTTGATTTAAAAAAAATTATTGCTCTTTCAACTTTAAGTCAATTAGGATTAATAATAAGAATTTTATCAATAGGTTTTTATAAGTTGGCTTTTTTTCATTTATTAACACATGCTTTATTTAAAGCTTTGTTATTTATATGTGCTGGGGCAATTATTCATAATATAAAAAATAATCAGGATATTCGAATAATGGGGGGGCTTGTAAAACAAATGCCTTTGACTACAGCTTGTTTAAATTTAGCAAATTTAGCTTTGTGTGGGATGCCCTTTTTAGCGGGGTTTTATTCAAAAGATTTAATTTTAGAAATTGTTATGTTATCTAATGTAAATAGATTTAGATTTTTTTTATTTTTTTTTTCTACTGGATTGACTGTTTGTTATTCATTTCGTTTAGTTTATTATTCTTTGACGGGGGATTTTAATAGAGGAACATTGCACCCAATAAATGATGAAGGGAAGGTAATATTACGAGGAATGATAGGGCTATTATTTATGGTAATTATTGGTGGGAGTTTATTAAGTTGATTAATATTTCCTATACCAGATATAATTTGTTTACCTATTTATTTAAAAATACTGACTTTAATTGTGTGTATTTTAGGGGCTATAGTGGGGTATTTAATTTCTAATATTTCTTTGAAATTTTATAATAAATCTTTAAGTTACTATAAAATTTCTTTTTTTAGAGGGACAATGTGAAATATGCCTATTTTATCTACTTTAGGGGTTATTTATTATCCTTTGATAATTGGTAAAAAGGTTTATGATAATATAGATCAAGGGTGAAGAGAGCAATTAGGGGCTCAGCACATGTATAAAATGTTTATTGGAAGTGCTTTAATTAGTCAAAGATTACAAAATAATAATTTAAAAATTTATTTATTGAGTTTTATTATTTGATTCATTATGTTATTAATTTTAAGTGGTTATTATTTAAATAGCTTATATGTAGAGCATAACATTGAAGATGTTAGGGAAATTGTTAAATTTTTAAATATTTTGTATTTACATAATTATATATAGTAATTTATAAAAAATAAATTTTTTATTTTTACAGTGAAAATGTAAGGTTTTAAATAAACTATATAAATAGAAATATAAATGGGATTTAACCATTAAAGAAAAAAGTTAGCAGCTTTTTCTTGAACTACACATTTCTTTAATTGGAATTATTATTCATTTTTATCATTAACAGTGATATACCTCTTTTTTGGTTTCAATTAAAGAATAAGGATGGTTGTCATCTAAGATTAGGTCGAAACTAATTGCAATTATCGCTTCATATTCAAGACAGATTGGGGTTCAATACTTTTTGAATGCAAATCAAATGTTATAGTTAACTACAGTCCTTTATATAGATCAATTAAGAGCGCCTTGATTTCATTCGTGGTAAAGACCAATTAAAAGAATTATAATGAAAATAATTGAAGTTGTTGATCATATTATTAAATTTGAATAATTAATTACTAAAATCATGGGTAAAATTAGAGCAATTTCAACATCAAAAATTAAAAAAATGATAGTAATTAAAAAAAATCGTAGTGAAAAAGGTAGACGAGAAGAAGATTTTGGATCAAATCCACATTCAAAGGGGGAACATTTTTCTCGGTCTATAAAAGCTTTTTTTGACAAAATAGAAGCTAAAGCTATTACCACTAAGGCAATTAATATGATTATAAGTCTTAAAATTAATGTTAAGAAAATTATTTATACTAAATTATTTAGTCCTTGTGATTGGAAGTCATATATACTTTAATATACTATATAAATAATTATCTACCTCATCAGTAAATAGAAATATATAAAAATAATCAAACTACATCAACAAAATGTCAATATCAGGCAGCAGCTTCGAATCCAAAATGATGATTACTAGAAAAATGAAAATTAAGGTGGCGCAATAAACAAACTAGTAAGAAAGTTGTTCCAATTAATACGTGAAGTCCGTGAAATCCTGTAGCCATATAAAAAGTTGATCCGTAAACAGCATCAGCAATAGTAAATGGGGCTTCAATATATTCATAAGCTTGTAGAATAGAAAAATAAATACCTAAAATCACAGTAAATAAGAGTCCTTGGGTAGTTTGAGAGTGATTTCCATTTATTAATCTGTGGTGTGCTCAAGTTACTGTAACTCCTGAGGCTAATAAAATAGCTGTATTTAATAAAGGAATTTGAAATGGGTTAAATGGAATAATTCCCATAGGGGGTCATATAGCCCCTAATTCAATGGCGGGAGAAAGGCTTCTATGGAAAAAGGCTCAAAAAAATGAAATGAAAAAAAACACTTCAGAAATAATAAATAAGATTATTCCTCATCGTAAACCGATTGTTACTGAGTAGGTGTGTAACCCTTGAAATGTTCCTTCTCGAGAAATATCACGTCATCATTGATATATAGTTAAGATAATAATTAAATTTCCCAAAAGAAAAAGATTAATTTCATATTGATGAAATCATTTAACTAATCCAGAAACAGCTGTAAAGGCCCCAATTGCTCCTGTTAAAGGTCAAGGGCTATAATCTACTAAATGGAAGGTATGGTTTGAGTGTGTTGACATAATTAATTTACTTCTCTAGAATAAAGTGTTCTTAATACTGCGAATACATAAGATTGAATAATTGAAACAGCAGATTCAAGGACTAATAAAGCAATTTGGGTAATAATTAAAATAACTACTAAAAAGTGAGGTAGAGAATTTCCAGTATTTCCTAATAAAGTTAAAAGAAGATGGCCTGCAATTATATTAGCTGCTAGTCGTACGGCTAAAGTTCCAGGGCGAATTATATTTCTAATTGTTTCAATACAAACTATAAAAGGTATAAGAATAGCAGGGGTTCCTTGAGGAACTAAATGAGCAAATATATGTTGTGTGTGATTGATTCATCCATATAATATGAAAGATAATCATAAAGGAAGGGCTAATCTAAGAGTAAAAATTAAGTGGCTTGAACTAGTAAATACATATGGGAATAAACCAATAAAATTATTAAATAAGATTAAAGTGAATAAGGAAATAAAAATAAAGGAACTACCAGCATGACCTCTAATTCCTAATAAAGTTTTAAATTCTTTATGTAAAGTTAATAATACATTATTTCAAATAATATGATAGCGGGAAGGAATAAATCAATATATAGGAGGGATTATTAATAATCCTAAAAATGTTCTTATTCAATTTAATGATAAATTAAAAATATTTGTTGAAGGATCAAAAACAGAAAATAAGTTAGTTATCATTTTCAGTTTAGAGGGGTATATTGGGGAGAAGATGTTTGTGATTGAGTAGGTGTAGAGGGTAAAAAAGAAAAGTAATTTAATGTATTAAAAATAATTAAAATAATTGAAAAAATAATAAATAGGAGTAGTCAATTAATAGGGGCTATTTGTGGAATTAAAAAATATCAATAAATTGATAATTTTAGTTTGACAAACTAATGTTATAGGATTAACTAATTTTTTCACTAGAAGTAATTGCTAATTTACTATTAAGTGGTTTAAGAGACCAATACTTGCTTTCAGTCATCTAATGAAGAGTTAAAGCTTGAAACTCAGTTAATAAAATAATTTATTGGGACACTTTCAATTACAATAGGTATAAAACTATGATTTGCTCCACAAATTTCTGAACATTGTCCATAAAAAAGACCGGGGCGATTGATTAAAAAACTTGTTTGATTTAATCGTCCTGGAGTTGCATCAATTTTTACCCCTAGTGCAGGTACTGTTCATGAATGTAAAACATCTGCGGCAGTTACTAATACTCGAATTTGGGTATTTATAGGTAGAATAATTCGGTTATCTACATCTAATAAACGAAATTCATTTATTTTTAAATCAGTTGTAGGAATTATATATGAATCAAATTCTAAGTTATTAAAATCAGAATATTCATAACTTCAGTATCATTGATGACCAATAGTTTTTATTGTAATTGAAGGATTGTAAATTTCATCTATTAAATATAAAAGTCGAAGTGAGGGTATTGCAATAAATATTAAAATAATTGCTGGTAAAATTGTTCAAATAATTTCAATTAATTGTCCTGATAATAAATAACGATTAGTAAATTTATTAAAACTTAAGGTAATTATAACATATCTGACTAAAATAGTAATTATTGTTAAAATTATTAATGCGTGATCGTGAAAAAATGTGAGTTGTTCTATTACAGGAGAAGCGCTGTCTTGTAATCCTAGATTTGATCAAGTTGCCATAAGTTGTATTCTAATGAAAGAAATACTTTATATATGGGGCTTAAATCCATTGCACTAATCTGCCACATTAGATTAATTAGTTAGGATTGGTAATTCTGAATAACTATGCTCTGCTGGAGGTAAGTTTTGGTATCATTCGATAGAAGAATTTAAATGTGTTGGAAAAATAATAAGTCGTTTTACTACTATACTTTCTCAAATAATAAAAAGGAATATTAAAATTCCAATTAATGAAATAGTTGAACCAATAGTTGAGACGATATTTCATGATGTATAAGCATCAGGGTAGTCTGAGTATCGTCGGGGTATGCTCGCTAACCCTAAGAAATGTTGGGGAAAAAATGTTAAATTAACTCCTAAAAATATAACGGCAAATTGTATTTTTAGTCAATGAGAATTTATTGTTAGTCCTGTTAATAAAGGGTATCAGTGAACAAATCCGGCTATAATAGCAAATACGGCTCCTATCGATAAAACATAGTGGAAGTGGGCAACTACATAATAAGTATCATGTAAAATAATATCAATAGAAGAGTTAGCTAGTACTACTCCTGTTAAACCCCCAATCGTGAATAAAAATACAAATCCTAAAGATCACAATAATGATGGAGAATAAGTTAATTGGGCTCCGTGTAAAGTTGCAAGTCATCTGAAAATTTTAATTCCTGTAGGTACAGCAATGATTATTGTTGCAGATGTAAAGTAAGCTCGAGTATCAACATCTATTCCAACAGTAAATATATGGTGGGCTCAAACAATAAATCCTAATAGTCCAATAGCTAATATAGCATAAATTATTCCTAAGGCCCCAAAGGTTTCCTTTTTACCTCTTTCTTGACTGATGATATGTGAGATTATTCCAAATCCGGGAAGAATTAAAATATAAACTTCTGGATGCCCAAAAAATCAAAATAGGTGTTGATAAAGAATTGGATCTCCTCCTCCCGCAGGATCAAAAAATGAAGTATTTAAATTTCGATCTGTTAATAGTATTGTAATAGCTCCGGCTAAAACTGGTAGAGATAAGAGTAAAAGAATTGCTGTAATTACTACGGATCAGACAAATAAAGGTATTCGGTCTAAGGTAATTCCTCTTGAACGTATATTAATAACAGTGGTAATAAAATTTACTGCTCCTAAAATTGAAGAAATTCCCGCTAAATGTAAAGAAAAAATAGCTAAGTCTACTGAGGCTCCTGTATGAGCAATTCCGGCAGAAAGGGGGGGGTATACTGTTCAACCAGTTCCAGCACCATTTTCCACTATACTACTGGCTAATAAAAGTGTTAAAGATGGGGGAAGTATTCAAAAACTTATATTGTTTATTCGGGGGAATGCTATATCAGGGGCCCCTAATATTAAAGGAACTAATCAATTTCCAAATCCCCCAATTATAATAGGTATTACCATAAAAAAAATTATAATAAAAGCATGAGCTGTAACAATTACATTATAAATTTGATCATCCCCAATTAATGCTCCCGGATGACCAAGTTCGGCTCGAATTAAAATTCTTAATGATGTTCCAACTATTCCTGCCCAAGCTCCAAAAATAAAATATAATGTTCCAATATCTTTATGATTAGTAGAAAACAGCCATTGTTGCGATTAAATGGCTGAAGCTTAGGCAGTAGATTGTAAATCTATTTATGAAGATTTTCTTCTTTAATCATTGGCTTTATAGTCATAAATGACATTAGACTGCAATTCTGAAGGAGTAAAAATTACTAAGGCTTAAAAGGGTTAGACTTATATTTATAACTTTGAAGGCTATTAGTTTATTTAACTTAAAACCTTAAGTTAAAAGATAGGAGAAACCCACTAATAGTATTCCAGTTATTGAAATAAAGTTAAAAAATAAGATTAAGCGAAAAGTTAATATATTTAATTGAATTTTGTTAAATCAAGTTATTTCTCAGAAATTAATTAAAAAAGAGGCGTAACAAATTCGAATGTAATAATAAAGTGTAATTAATGTTAGACAAACTATCATAATTATAGGTAGAATGTAATTATTTATAGTTAAATATTGAATTACTAATCATTTAGGTATAAATCCTAAGAAGGGGGGCAGGCCTCCTAAAGATAAAAAAAGAGTAAACATTAAAAATTTAACTAATGAATTGTTATTTATAATAAAAAAGGTTTGATTAATGTGAGAAATTTTTAGTAAATTAAATAATATAAGAATAGTTAAAGATAAAAATGTGTAAGTAAAAAAATAAAATTCTCATAAATTTTCATTAGATAATATTGCAGCCAGTATTCAACCTAAATGATTAATAGAAGAAAATGCTATAATTTTTCGAAGGCTTGTTTGGTTTAATCCTCCAATAGATCCTATTAAAACAGAGAATACAGCAATAGAAATGAATATAGGGGGGATAATGAAATATGAAATTAATATTAATGGGGCAATTTTTTGTCAAGTTATTAAAATAAAATTATTGGTCCAGGTTAACCCTTCTATCACTCCGGGGAATCAAAAGTGAAAAGGGGCGGCACCTATTTTAAGTAATAAACAAGAGTTAATTATTATAGGATATATTGAATTAAATTCATTAAAATATCAATTTATATTAATTGATAATATTATTAAGATTACTGAAAATAATAATACAATAGAGGCTAAAGCTTGGACTAAAAAATACTTTAATGATGCTTCTGAAGCCATAAGATTATTATAATTTATTATTAAGGGGATGAATGATAATAAATTAATTTCTAATCCTATTCAAGCTCTTAGTCAAGAATTAGAGGAAATTGTAATAAATGTTCCTCTAATTAAAGTAATTAAAAATAATAGCTTCGATGAATTTTTAAAAATTAAAAAGAAAAGGGTTAGAACCTTTATAAATGGGGTATGAACCCATTAGCTTAATTAGCTGATCTTTTTTATATTTTAGTGTATGATGCACAAAAGTTTTTGATACTTTTAGAAATAGTTTAATTCTGTTAAATATAATGAATATGAATTTAAATCATATAATTTACCCTATCAAGGTAACCCTTTTTTCAGGCAATTCATT